GGAAAAGTACACAAGGTATTTGAGTGCAAACCAGAAGGACAAAAATACACCATATCGAGAGAGAGGAGAGAGATGAGCTCTGAAGAGAATCTGATGGAAGGCATAGAGATAAGCCAGGAAAGCCAAGAACAAGGACAAAACAATCATGATAAGGAGTGAATAAAAAGAAATGGATTTACCAGAGAAACAGATGTTAGAAGCTACCTACAGAGAGTGGTGGGGAGCTCCTCAAAGAAGCAGGATAAAAAGAAAGAACCAATATGGGTCAACAAGGCTACTTTGTTTAATCTTGATAAGATCGAACTCCTGCGCCCAGATAACGAGCACCCATACTGAATCAAGGGGATCATAAATGAAAGGAATTTATCGAGAGACCATGGAGGAGTTCTCTCATTAAAAAACTTCTGGTGAAGTAAATAGGTTCAAATGCTATGGAGATACTCATTTCAAGTTGGTGGAAACCGCAGGGAGAACTTGACCTAATTGATTTAGGATCAGGATTCTACTTTCTCAGAATGGAAAACGTTGGGGCAGCTGAGCTCGCTTTAAAAATTGGGCCATGGGCGATTGCTGGTCATTACCTCAAAGTTCAAAGATGGAAACCGGGATTAACCCATCGAAAGCTCAAATCACCACTACTCCAGCTTAAGTCAGAGTCCCATCTACTCATAGCGGGTTATTTCACTCCTAAATTCAGGCAGTGAACTTGGTTTGCGCAAGAATAGGGTGAGAGCTTCAAGCAAGTGGACAGATAGGTTGTTTTCGACAAATCCCCTGCTTGAGAAGCTGTTGGGAGTTAGGAGGAATGCGATGTTCTGTTTTCAGGTTTGACATGACATTAGATAGGACCAATAGAGTGACATTTTCGAAAGAATTAGTCAAGCAAGTAACTGATTTCCCATTAGTAAGGGCAGGAGTAGGCGGGAAGATTCACTAAGTCAATTCGATAGCTCCTATAGTCCAAAAGGTAAGCAAGGTAAGAAAGTAACTAGTTAGCTCTCACAGTACGCAAGGTGAATGAAAGCCTTCCCTTCGTCCTGGGGGAGTTTACACAACCGAATCTGCTGTTAGATATAATAGTTATAGAAGGAGCTATTAAGGTGTTTGCGTAGAAGAAGGGGCAAGCTGAGAATAAGGGATCGAACTCTCAGTCTCAGGTTTGGCATTAAGCATGGTGAATTCTTTTATTAAGTACGCATAGGAAATGCAAGCTGTCCTTCCTAAGCGCAATGAGTTCGGAGTAGTAAGTAAAGTGAAACCTACTTTAAAGGCATCTAACTCTCAGTCAGTCAATGCAGGTTATGAAATAATAGATGTTCCCCCCGCTGTCTTGCCAGAAGCTCGTTTTCTAACCAAAAAATGGAATATTTTAAGAGCCCATCTTCCACCAGAAAGCTATCGAGTTTGAAAATCCTTCTGTCGACTAGCAAGTTGTCGATCAAACAAACCCGTAGTTTCTTACTCCGCATTCAGAGTCGTCCACTAATTCCACTAGATCGAAGGCGTCAGAGTCAACGAGGACTAGAGTGCCTTTCGGGCTTCACTGGGTCTTGAAAGCCTCGCCTTGACTCTCGGGAGCAGGAATTCTGTTCTGGAGATGACAAGTGTTGAGGGCGGAATAATAAGGTCTAAATGGAAACTTGACCCCTATCCCACGGGCATTGAAATCGCGTGAGTGAAGAAAACTTTGGGAGTGTGATTTCGGGTAAGGAAGGCAGTGGATTGTGAAAAAGGGGTAAGTAACGAGCAGCATGCCGACGATGGCCTCGGAACCTTAACGGTGGGCGTGATGAGTAGGGTCAACCCTCTCTCTGGGGAGCGCAATTGTGGTTTCCTCCCGCTTCTTTCTCTTACCTTAAAAAAGGAAGGAGTCCCCACGATACTTTTGGTTATTTTAATTGCTTTCACCCCCTTTCCGCGCCAGAAAGGATGCTTCATGAGCTCCGGTTCCAGTGGATTTTCCCACCGTCCTAAAGAAGCCTCCGACGTGTTATCCTTCTTTTTCAAAGCGGCATTTTGCTCAGAACGTCTAAGCTCCTGAACGGAAAGACTGGCCAAGGAACCTTGCTCTATTGGTTGCTGATTCCTAGAGCTAGGTGCGGGAAAAGAAGGCGAATGTCGCCCCAGAACTTTGTTTGTAAGACTCGCAATAAATGGAACCATGATTAGACCTTTTTCCTTTTTATCCTGCCCTTGAATTTCAGGTTAAAAAATGAGATGGAACGAAATTGTTGCCTCGAGGTTATCGAGGAAAAGCTTGGGAAAAGGAACTTGCTTCTCCTTCTGCTTCGTATATCCAACGCGAATATCATATCGGAACGTTTCCCCCCTCAATCCCCCTCGGAGGGAGAAAGAAGACCTCCTTAAAGAACTTTCAGGAAATTAAGGATTAGTTCTTCTTATAACAAGGTACTGTACTCAACTTTCAATCGACAAGGATTCACTGCCTAAGAGGAGAGAGAAAGGGGAGATCTTCCATCACAGTCAGAGTCGAACCGATACCATCTCCAGGTCACAGTCACCAAGATCGAAGGGACGACACTCATTCAAGCCAGCCCTCCGAGATGCAAGAAGGGCCTGAATCAGAATAGACTTGGGAGCTAAGAGAGATTGGCAAGGTTTAAATAAGAGTGTGCCTAGCGTCTTTCGCTGTCTGTTATTATAAGAAGGAAGGGATAGGTGGAGGACTAGAAGGCCAGGATGCAGAGAATCTAGCTAGGAGTAAGAGGAGGCATGCATCGTATAATAAGATGGCCTCGAAAGTCAAGATATCAAAGCACAAAAGAGAATCGCTTTGGAAAGAAGGGCGTCGTTCTCGAGCGAGATGGGGGACTTTCGGATATGCCTTCCCTGTCTTATGTTATCGCCGCCGTTGATGGGGAGCTTTTTGAGGAAGGAACTTTTACATACTTAATCTACGAACGGGATTCCGCCTTACCTTCCTTTCCCAGGACTGAAAGCTGCCTAAACTGGATCAATGTTAATGTCCGAGGAGGTTCTTTCCATAGTAAATAAGAGATCCACGAATGGGATTGATGGACGAGGAGGTTGAATGCGAGGTTGGGATTGGACAAAAAAAAAGAAGGAATTCCCCTCAACAAGCACCGTTTAGTTGGAATGAGTGTGTGGCAATTCATTGGGATGACCGTCGGGGTACTTACTTGAGCAAGGAGTAAGCCTTCTCTTTGGTCCCTTCAAAGCACCGAAAGAGAAAACAACCTAAAACGCGCATGCAACCTCAGACGCTTTCTGAGATGAGAAGGTGGGAAGCGATCTCGTTAAAGCGCTTTTTAGAAGCCTTGTAGGCAGTTTGAAAGACAGTTAACACTGCCTCAACTTTATTGATTTCACTACATTTGTAATAGGAACTGCTCTCGGTTTTCGAAATCCTCTTTTTTCACTGACTTGGAATGCGTTGATACAAATGCCCTTCATAGATACTATAGATTCTGCAAGCTACTCCGCTTTCACATTTATATTATAGAATAAACAGATTCGAAAGACATTAGTAAGGGAGTGGCTAGACTGATTGACCGAATATGCACTTTATGGGATAAGTTGACTAGGGAAGCCTCATTAAATTCCCTCTTCGATGCTAAGAATAGGTTTTAGATCGCTACGCCCGCAGCACCCCCATGGGAGTTCCACTTCCCGAGGCCGAGGAGCCTACCCTCCCAACGGTCGGGGATGAGGATACTTCTGATGGATCTTCACGCACGGCCACGGAAGTCAATCCGTTTGCCGCTGCAACCATCAGGCTCAAGAGCGACGATCTCGCTGCTTGAAGACAACAGACAGATTGAGGAATCAAATAATGAGTTGATGCAGGCTATGATCCAACAAAAGGCTACTGTCCTCAAAGCCATGCTTTCGGATAACCAAAGATCTATGGAGTCGGTCGGAAAGTAAGTCGAGAAGCTAGTGGGTTAAATGGAAGTCCGACCCCCATCGCAGGACAAAGGAAAGGCCATTAAGGTTTATGACATTCCACCCCCTCCACCTAAACCCGACTTGCAGTATGGGAACGTTCATATCATGAGGAAAAAAACAAAGCTGAGGCACCAATTAATGTCGACCAAAGCCAGAGTCCCAAGCAAAGTAACGCTGGGGGGCAAGCTCATGACCAGTCCATTCCAAACCAAACCTGCCGGCCAGTATCCTAATCAACTTGGAGGCGAAGGACAAGGAATGTTTTGGGAAAGGGGAATGGAGTATCAAAGACTAGACCGACTCGCCCCGGAACCAGTTCCTGTTCCAGCGCCAGCACCAGTTGATTAGGAAAGGAATCATGTAATTTAGGCTCTTCAGCAAGTTGGAATTGATGTCAGGCCCTTGGTTAGGCCGACATAGAGGAAACCATACCCGATCGATAGGGTTCACCAATTCCCCAGGGGGTAGAAGGTGCCTGAATTTGTGCTTTTCTCAGGAGAGGCGTCCCTAACGACCATTGAAGACATCGCCCGATTCACAGTGCAATGTGGAGAAGCTGGGGCTGATGATTTATTTGAAGTTGAGGTTGTTTGCCAACTCCTTGCCTAAATCGGCCTTTACATGGTACATGAATTAGCCACCCAACTCAATTCACAATTGGTACGAGTTGGAACACAAGTTCCATGAGCAGTTTTATCGAGCTGAGCCGGAGGTAACTGTGGCCGATCTAGCTGACTCAATTACAAGGTGAATCAGTGGAGAAATACATCGCGAGGTTCAGGAAGCTGCAAAAGAGGTGTAAAACCAATCTGACTGATAGAGAATGCGTCATAATTGCCCTGAAGGGGCTGAATTTAAATCTGCGAGAGAAATTGGAAGGGCAAGACTTTTATGACCTGTTCCTTTTGGCATCAAGAGCAGCTAGTTACGAACAACTGATGAAAGAGCGGCGAAGAAACTCCTCCAAGGAAACCTATTACAGGAACCCAAGTTTAGAGGGAGCAATGGTCGAGCAAGACTTGGACTCAGAGTCTGATGATGAGGTCGAGGTATGTGTGGCAGAAATGATCAATGGGAAACCATATGTGTGTCCTGCTTTGTCCAGTCCAAAGAGCAATGCTAGTCGGTCATCTAAGACCAAGAGAACATGGCCGAGATTGGCAAGGATTATTCTTTTGACATCACCAAAGCTGAGAAAATATTTGATCACCTACTGAAAGATGGGCAGTTGAAGCTTCCAAAAGGGCATGTGATTCCATCGGCTGATGAGAAAAAAGGGAGGATATTTTGTAAATGGCATCACTCAGGGAGCCACACCACCAACAACTGCGTCGTTTTCAGAAATCAGTTGCAAAAAGCCATCTCAGATGGCCGATTCCAATTCCCTGAAAGGGGAAAGATGAAGGTGGATGAAGATCCATTTCTCAAGATGGGAATCAATGTGGCTAAACTGAACCTTCAATCGACCAACGATAGATCGCGTAGCGGGAAAGCTGTTCAAGAAACGATCGATCAGAGAAATAGAGTGAAGGAGGTGCTAGTAGTGTCGAAACCTGAGATTCAGAAAGCTGGTTCGCAACAATGTATGGATGTTTTCAGCGGGTCAACCATGGTTGCACCTTCATTAAGTTTGAAAGAAGTGGTTCATCTTTGTCAAAATTGTTTTACTCAGTTTGAAGATGAAGAGGTGGATGAGTTAATGGCAGAAATCCTCAGTTCTAGACCAGGCGATGAGCTTGCAGTGGAAAGAGTGGTCACAGAGAGGTTAAATAAACGAGGTTAACCGGTTATACAAATAATGGCCAAGTTTCTCGACCGAAATCCTCGAACTTTCAAACCGCCCGTGACTCCAATTGGGGAGTGGCATAGGCACGAAGTACAGAAGTAAAGGGTGCCGATATCAGAGAGGCTTAGTAGGGTGCATCGACCAGCCAAAGGCCATCAGGGCATGACGAAGACTCAGAAACGGAGATGGCAAAGAATACGACAGGCCGAAAGAATGGCTGGGGCACATAAAGAAGAAATGAAGAATGTTGTAGTGAAAAGATGGGTACGAAAAGGCCAGAAGGATGCTGGTGAGGGTTCGAGCCAATCCAAGCGGGGAGAGGTCGACCACAAGGAGCTGCAGTTTGGCACACTACCAGGACTAGCGAAGGAAAAAGAGTGGTTTGGTGATTCTTTCCCCTTCTGGCAAGAAGACAAGGTTTTAAATCCTGTTTTTCTTCCCCTGTTCGAATAACCAAGCAGAATATGAAGCATTAATAATCGGTCTGGAGTTGCTGACCGATCTTCGAGCATCAGCAGTTGAAGTATATGGAAACTCCATGTTGGCGATCCAGCAAATAGCTGGGGAATGCACGTGTGAGAGCGAAAGCCTTCGACCATACTGCGCCAGGGCAAAAGAGCTTCTTGAAGCTTTTGATGATGTTTTGCTGGAGTACGCCGAAAGAGAAAGGAATCAAGAGGCCAATGATTTAGCAAAGTAAACTCCTTCAGTCATGCCTTAGCCGAAGGTAAACTAATGAATGCCTTTGCTCGGGCAAGCGTAGGTGATGGGGAAGCTATAGCCATTGGGAGAAGGAGGGGGAGGGGCTATGTCTTACTATCACCCGGAATAGGCCGAGAGAGAGTCCTTAGCCCGCATTTCTGCATATGTAAGCACCAGTCCTTAGGCCGCATCTATCTAATAAGACTCGTTAGGCCGAGAGAAGTAAGGAGCTTTTTAGTCCCTTCCTTCCGTCATTACCTTCCTTTATGCATACCATTCTACTGCTAGCGCCTTCCTTCTTCTGCTCTGGTTCTCTTCCTGGTATTCTTAAGGGTGGTAACCTTTCTGAAAGTCTTCCACCCGTCTTATTGTTAGTGGAACTCTTTGCTCTTACCATTCGTTCTCAGTCCTCTACCTAGGTATTCTCGGAATTGAATTAATCTTTGAAAGAAGCCTGCTTTACTAGAGCTATCTTTCCCCTGTCGAATTTTTGAATAGGATTTCTTTGCTTTCCCGAAAGCCTACCCGCGCAGGAATAAGACCAGCTCTTCTTCGGAGTCTAAGGATGGAATGAATACTTTCCTTGCTTTCTCCCTTCCCCTATGGTCTTGATCCTTTCCATAGGTACTGCTCCACGGTACCAGATGTGAGTGAAAGAAGGGCTTTGCCCTAGGTCTATCGGCTCCAGATAAAAGAGATGTATGGAATGCCTCACCCGGTCAATGATGAAATTAGAAACAAATATAGTCACACATGGAGATAGCCTATCTGAAGGGTTCTCGGTAAGACCATACAGAAGTAGCCAAACCAACTGACATAGCTAGATCATCATCAAAAGAAGAGGCTTCCTTTCGCTCTCAAGTGCTAGTATCAAATCAAGGAGCCTTCAACGGCGAATCGCGTGCGGAAATGTTGAATCTTTCATTTGAAGCATAAAGATTGTGTTGGTGTTCAGTAAGCTGTACTAAATGCATTGGATGCCTGGGCAACTGCATCGATCCCATTCTTACTTCTCTTGCGTCCCTCCATGCCAGATCTTTAGGAACAGGGCTGACAGCAACACCATTAATCGAGCGAGTCGGGATGAGAATCTCACATGGTGCCGTTCCTGCGTTCTCTCTGTCCAACTCGTTACGCAATTGACGTAGTAGACCTCTCGCATGATTGTTTCAATGATGTATTCAATCAAGACAAGAAAGATACGTCGTAATAAGATCAGGTTACATAATGAATTGGTCTGTGAAGGAACATCAAGAAAGAGGATCAGACTTGATCAGTTCCGGCTATGTGAGTCGTCTATCTTCACAGCTGGAAATGCGCTCCGAAAGGCATTCCTTTCTCCATTGAATCAGTCTAATGTGGAAATGTCAAGATGTGAAATTCATTCAAAAATCTTCTGTTCTTCTGTGTAGCGTACGGTGTCTCGTGCCAAGTGAAAGGAAAGCTCCGCTTGCTCCAAACCATGATATCCAAGAGAGTGCCCGGTCATCATCATTCCACTCCCTTCTTGGTCTACTTCGGTTACAACTTTATCTACGGTGCGATCAGACCAAGTGCGAGATTGGATCGAGGAATTGCGTATGAAAGGTGTTTATGGTCTATCTGAGACTATCTATCTAGTACGATCGATCAAGTCATTCAGTACAGTCTCGTCGCTAGGTGTTTATGGAATTATTATAGCAGGTCGGTCTAGGTAGTTGATATTGCTCTCTCCTGAGAAATTCGTTGTTTCCAGTTTCGTTTGTGCATCTTTCTTTCTCAAATAAATGCGTATATATAAGACAAGTAGTAGCCTCAGCTTATGTAAGGCTAGGGAGGAACAGCACCTACTTATTGAATAAGACAAGCCCGCATCCGTTAAGGCCGGGTAATTGAAGTGAATTGGCCTGAACTACCTCTCGGGCGAGTTTTGCTTGGTGTTCAGTGGGGTGGTGGTCAAGAGGAACTAGCTGCTATTTGATTTCCAGCTATCGAATCCGCTTCTATGGCAGGTCCCGAGACTTGCCTTCGGGCGTCAAGCCCGTGCTGAACGTCGAGTGGAGACTGAACGTTAGAAGAATAGCCTGAAGCGATTGTTGCTTTCACGGGTGGGTTGTTCTAGTAGTAGTAGTAGTAGTTTGAAATCAACGTATTGAAAGATCTTTGATTTCACCCACAAAGCACTTTTCCTACCAAATTATACCCTCTTCCATTTGCTGAGCTCCTCTGGCAAATCATGATGTGCGCATGCTGGCTACTCTGCTTTAGTAGTGCGTTAACAAGTAGTCCACTACTGATTAAGGATTTGATACTAACACCTGTCTTACTAACCTAACAAAAAAGGGTTGTTTTTTGACAACTTTATCAAAGACTCAGTGACTTGCGAAGTCCCGAGACCGGGGTCAAGCTATAAATAAGTGGATGAAAAGGTAGATTGGGTTGTTTCAAATCCATTTCTATCATTCGATGCTCATTAGTGAGAATCACTTCGTAAGCTGTATGGAACAGAGAAAAGCGCTATTGAATCGGACCCTCCCCTCTGGAGAGAGGGTTAGTCACTTTTGCAGCTATGTCCAACAGAAATCAGAATCGTACCCCAGATGCTTAGCTTATTAGTGAAAGGCACTTGAGTCGGGAGTCTGTTTGTTAATACGTATATAAAAGTTTGTTTGTCTCCGAAGCGAGGGCGATTGAGAATTGATAAGAGTAGGGCTCTCTCGATAATGAGCTGGTAGAAAGGGGATTTCAGTAAATATTAGTTCTCTCCATCCGACAGCCAGCTATTACTGCTATCAGGGTCAGTCCAAGCTATATGAACCAGAGAAATGGCTACTTTCATCTGACACCTGCCCGGCGCTGCTATCAATCTGAATAGGCTGACAGTCAGCTATCAATCGACCCGTCTATGTCGCAGTCTCCTAGCAAGCAACCTCGCTCAACTATGAGGTAGTCTCTATCTGTTGAATCGGAACCAAATCCAAACAAAAAGTAAGTGAGTCTGAACCACCGGCACTGACAAATTCTTCGTAGCTTGGCCAGAACAAAACAACCTGACGCCCCTTGGGGTCGCCTACACTTGCTCCTCCGCTCGCTGGTCGAGAAGAGGGTGACGAAGGAAGAGTCGTAGGGGCGGAATAAAGTAAGCCCATTGCAGTATGGGGCGGGCGCCTTCAAGCTTTCTTTCGCAGGACCAGCTGAAGCTATTGATTGTAGCAGCTCCGTCCCATTCATCACTGCTTTCTGTTAAAAAGAAAAGAGCTGCTCCTCTCCGATCTAAGCCCTCTCTCTAGTAAGAAATAGCGTAAGTGAATCAGGATGGATCGACAGGCCAGCAAAGGCCTTCTACCGCAGCGGACCCACAGGCCAATGCCAATCTCTTAGGGCAGGTTCTCTTTAATCCGTCTTTCCTAGGTGCGCATCTCCATCTACTAAAAGTAGGGGTGGTTGCCATAGATAGATTGGGTCATTCGTAACCTGAGAAATAACCGATGCTACAGCATAAACTACAGCTCTTTCATCAACTACAGCAAGATCCGATGTAGCGCATTCTCCCTCTTTCGCATATCTTCACTACTGTCGGATAGCGAGTCAGTAGTTCTTGCATTTCCAGTTGTGAGAGTTCTTGTCCGAGCTCTTGTCCTTCCTCTGTGATTCAAGACAAAGAGTATAGGCTAGAGTTGCTTTCCCGAGTGAAAAGGGTATAGTGGAATCTACGAACGAACACTACGAATCTGTATGCTCGTGCTTTCCGGGAAGGCAGGTCCGGTCAGTCCTTCTCCAATTAGCATCTCGCCTGATCGTCTGCTGAGTGAATAGCAGCAAGTGCTAGTTCAAGTCAGTAATCATTTGATGCGCGGGATCTGTACTTCAACCTTCTTTTCGCCGGTAACCCCATAAACTTAGTTGAGCTTCTTTCTACGAACCTGTCCCATCCGAACCTCTATTCGAACCTCTTCCTATTGCTATTGGTCGATCTAGTCTTATAAGTAACCTTCCTATCCTCGCCATCACTACTTCTCCCAATCCCAACTATCCTCTTACCTATTGGAATATAATATCTATATAGATGGATAGAGACTGGAATGAATTATCGTTCATATAAGCAAAGGCAAGACGAAAGCATTTGAACTCATTCTAGTGCACATCGGCTAGAGGCGGCGGACATCCAGGGTTCCTTCGTTCCATCCGTTCACTTAAGACTGCGCTTTCCAAGGTAGTTCTGAAGGGCACCTGTTCATTCAGATTCTATTCAACCTTCTATGTAGGGTCGGACTTCTGGCCTGCTCGTCATAGGGGGAACTTCCGGTAAACTCTACTAGTCCTAGGGGGCCGGTCGAACCTTATGGTGAAGTTGGGGCGGATGTCATCGTACTTATCACATTCTTATTGATCTGTCCACGGTCGTCAGTATCATGTCCCCGCGTCTCAGCATCTAGAATAATACTAAGCATCAGTTTGAGTTCGAGATCGAGACCCAGAAGTAGAGATAGAGGCAAAGGTTGCAGCAGGAGGGAGAGACGGTTCAATACCCGATTTGAGAACCAGGTAACCTAGCATCCTCACCCATGGAACCATAGTACCTAGCTTCCCTTCGCTCGCGTCCGAACCCGTTGGATCGATATCCAGTTCTACCGGCGGCAGAGACAGTTGGATAGGTACCCCCAGAAGTTGCTTCAGCTAACCAATTGGAATAGGTACAACTGGTAAAGCTACAGCTGCTTCTACTACTAAATCGACTTGAGCAACGGATGCTGGCTCTAGGAACGGAGGGAAAACCGCAATAGTTCAAATCGGTGGATGAAGAATTCATTGTCAAACCATAGCCTCTGGATTTAGATCGACGTTGCCTGCCTGGGTTTTTCCATAAATCATTGAAGAACCTATTCCGGAGTCATCGATAGAATATCCAGGGCCATGGATCCAAAGCCTATTCCTAATCCAGGTCCGTGACCGAAGTAAGAGCCCATTCCAGTTCCATATCTGGATCCGGAACCATGAATAGATAAGGGCAGCATATGCAGGGGCTTCTCTGGAAGAAGATCTCATAGGGGATCTCGAGCACGAAATAAGCTCTCTCGTGGTCCCTACTGCTTATGGGACTGTGATCGAATCTGCTCGGAAAACTGGTAGATGAAATGGTAATGTATATGGAAGCGAACGAGGGGAAGCTAAGACGGGACGAAGGGATTCCGGACGAGAAGGTGATGGCTTTCGATCCGCGGGATTTGCTACCGTCAGATATTGCACTAGAAATGGAATGGAGGAGGCAGAGGTGACTGCTAGGGAGGCAGTAGTAGCGCATGCAGTTGACTCGGGACCCGTTCCAACATCCATTCATGTCCCTCCAGATCCGAAGCTAGATACGAATCCAGATGTGAATGAAGCGCCTGCACCCGTTCGGAAATAGATGACGCTAGTGAAGTATTCAAGTATAGAGCTGAGCTGCCAAACGAACATTGGGCAGATTTCCATTGTGAGCCAGGAGTGAAGGCGGAGCTGAAAGCGGTTTTTCCCGCAATGTATATAACCTAGTTTATTCGCTCCTTAACCATAGAACCAAGTACTCGCTACTTACTTATTATTTCCACCCACCCGCCAACTTTTTCTTATTCCTCCTTAAGCTTCCTTGAGATCAAACAGCAACCCTTTCATCGATCTATCATAGATGAGTGACCGCCCATCCAGCCTTTCCTTCGAAACTTAAAACAATTTCTATCGGCCGACCTAAGCACCCGAAAACCTTACCGGATTCAATGGTTCATGCCGCTAGCCGAGGAATCGGTTATAGCCCCAGATAGATATCCGGATAGCCATTGTGGCAAAGAGTTGGCAGCATGAATTGAATTGATCGAGGTCGATTTCTCAAAGTATTGAATTGAACATGTTCCGAAGCTATAAGTTGATGATTAAGCTTCCTTTTTCAATTCAAAGTCAATTCCGCTGTTTAGAAAGATTCTTTGGTAGGAAGGTCTCTCAATTCATTCCTCTACTATGCTCCCAACAGCTGATTCAAAGGATGTCCCTTCTTGAACAAGAACCATGACATGAGATCCTTCTTATTATATGTCAATTCCTTCTGTCTTGAGCCTTCCACCAGCTCTCTAAGAACCTATTTATTTGCCCCATCCTTTTCCTTAATCCCCTATTCCTTCGAGTTAGGCTCTCGATTAGCCTCTTCTATTTAATAAGGCAAATTGCCTTCATTCCCCTTCTATTCCCAAAAGCGGATTCAATAGGAGCCGCATTCTTCCTTTATTGATTCAAAAACCTTCTTGCTAACCGCCCTTATCCCGCAAAGAGCCCAGGGCTCTACCTCGACGTGCCAAAGCCTATTCGATAGGTATCCTTTTACGCTATTTGCTTCGATGCTTTACTACTCTTTCATGTCGGAAATCGGATTCTATTTGATCTTCTTTCTTGTCTGAGACTGATGCCAGCTTAGAAGGAAAGTGAGGCACTATTCGCTAATCAGGCGACCGGGGGGAGACTCTTGCTTGTCGATCTCTATTCCTCCTCGTACATTAAGTATGTCACTTGCTTTCACTAGTAGCGGCTATTCCCCTCACAGCAGATAAGGCGCAAACAGCCTAAGACTATGTCCTGCCCCCTGCTCTTAGATTAAGAATTGAATTGCCTTGCCTTGCTTGCCTTCTCCTACTCCTTGCTTCCTTTAGCATGGGAAAATGCCTACATCTAACAGTCTATTCTTTGAAAGATAGACAAGAGGGCATTCTCAGCATCAATCCCCTTCCGCTTTGACTATTTGGTGGGATACCTTTTCTAGTAAGAAAAGATCTTGGCATCTGTCAGTTCCTTGTCTTCATCCCATAGAGAAAGACTAATGCAAAACATTTGGCGGCTCTTTTTGCCGGGCGTGCACGGAATCGAGAAAAGTCTGTGTTCAGGTAGCTATGGAATTGCTCCCGCAAGGCCCCTTACTCTTTCAAATAGGGTTAGACATGCCAACCGCAGAAAGTTTCGACTAGGGCACAAGAACAACTGGCAGGATGCTACTTCTTGCCTTTTTGAGGCCTTTCGAGGAACTACCTTATCTTTAATGTCTTTGAGGGCAATGTCGGGCTAAGGCGGACTTTTAATGTGAAGGTGTCGGCATTGTGCAGCAGGTTTTGACTTGGATCTTCTACCGCTCCGTGGGCCGCGTATTCTCGGCATCCGGATTCTATGCATCTATCCTAGCAGCTACCCCACAAATTCCGAATTCCGTCTATTGCTCTAGGGCTTCTTAGTGAGAGGAAAGAAAGCTCCTTGCTTCCCTTGCTACGGCTATTCAAAGCTCTATCCCCTGTCTTCTAGAAAGGGGAAGTCTGCTCCATATGCTTTATTAATAATAATAAGAAGAAACTCTATCCTTCTTCCCCTGCTCTGCTCTTAGAAATAGAGTAAACCGATGCCTTTAAGTTAATTAACTTCGCTAGCACCGTCTTCTTCCCTCAAACATCTGCAGATCTCCGTCGTTCACTTCTCTGTCGAAAGAGCGTATTCTTTTATTGCAGCTAATTACGAATCTCAATCAGTCTTGTCTCTACACCAATCCCAATGGCTAATTCGGCTCTTAAGCCTGGAGCCTGGAACTCAATCAAAAAGAAATTATCTTTTGCCAGGAACTACGACTTCTAGTCTACCTACGCAGCTCCCTTTCGAGGCGAAGTAAGAGCCTATTTGATCACGGACCCAATCGCCAAGGAAAGTCGAATCCCACAGGTACGAAACCAAGGGTACGAAAGGATAGCTATTCAAAGCATCGAGAAAGAGTAAAAATCAATCTCCTCTTATAGTGTTATTATAACATTTTGTTGATTCTTCCCCTTACCCTTAAAACTGTAAGGACTAAGCTTCTAAAAGCTATGAGGTTAGGATTGAGACTACGATCCCCAGTCTCGATACCTTTCCCAGGGCTCTTTTTATTGCTTTTCTTAAAAAGATAAGCAGAGAGAACAACCGCTTCGGATGAAGTCTACATAGTGCTTTGCACTACCACTAATAGTTCCGTTCCTCAACAATAAAGCAATTTCTCATACTGAAAGAAAAGAGATTGTTCCCAGGCTGAGTGAGCCTATTCGACCTACCTACCTCATAGAAAAGGGGTTTGCCCCACTAGGATAAGACCAATTCTTTCTATGTTGTTGTTTAGGTGCGCGATTGCTATTGGTTTTGGGCTGACCCATCTGATCAAATTGTATACGAGGATGTGATCAAACTGATATCTTTCCCTCAGGCATTGGTCTTCCCTGGCTTGGCTCGCTTGGCACGCTACGATTGTGACTATATGAATAAAAAAAGGATGACCTCTTCCCTCTTCTAAGGGTGGACAAAGACTATCTCTTTAATAGGATATTCCCTCCCCTCCAAAGATAACATTAGGCAATTTCATTCTTCTTCTAACGCTTACAGGTCACTAAGAGTTAGGGCTTTTCTCTTCTAGCCACAGACAGGAGACTTTCTAACACTAGAAACCATAAACCGGAATTCCTATCATAAACTCTTTCTTTTTTCTTGCATTCATGTGTACAAGAGCTAAGAGCGGATTCTCAAGCAAGGATCCAACGAATTCTGTTTGCAAGCCCCTCTGCGCACTGAAGCAGGCACCGAGAGGGCATGGAAAGATTTCCGAGTTCTTATTCAAGAATGCTGGGCCACATTAGAATCTTCCACTTTCCTCAAAAAAGCTAGAAAGAGCCGATTAGCCTCGTCTACGTCGAGGACCTAGTCGTCACAGGGAAGACGATGTTGAGGAAATCGACCGAATAAGAAAGAACTTGTCAGGACGATTGAAGAGGAAGGAGGTTTTTCACCACCAAGACGTTATGGGATTAGAAAGAGACCGAGTCCGGGATCTTCTTCTGTCAACAGAAGTAGACTGAAGACCTCCTAGAGAAGTTCGCTATGGTCGATTGCAAACCGATCTTCAGTTTGAAGGCCAATAGAGAAAAATGAGGCTTCGTGCAGACGAAGTGGATAGCCTCAAGGATTGTGGCATGTACAGGCAGCTCGTCGGCAGTCTGATTGGAATCAATAATGGACTCGGCCCGAGATCTCACATGCATTTGGACTACTTAGTAGCTTCATGCAAGAACAGAAGAGGAAAGCTCATATACAGGCCCTTCGCCCGCCCTAGCCAAGCCTTCTCTTCTTATAAGATGTTCCTCTTCCTTCCATCGTCGGCATGCTCTTATCCTACTTATTATCCGGGTGGTAGACCACGACTCCTCACATCCCGTCATCAGCCCTCGCGCATCAGATCGTAAGGTTCTTATAAGCTGCTTGAAGTCAAGTCAACTTTTTTGAGTAATTAATTCCTTGTGGGTATGACTACTTTTCTTCGCGGCAAGGGTTGATGCGAAAAGTAAGAAAACCTTTCAGTCTTTGAACTTCGTCCCTCTCCCACCTTATGAATTAGGGCGAGCATACTAAAGTCCCTCTCCTTGCCTTATGAATTAGGGCTAGCATACCCATACTGACTTTCATCCCTCTCCTTACTTTATGAATTAGGGCGAGCTGCTTTCGCTCCTAGACTTGATCAGAAAGAAAGAAAGAGAAGGAAGGGAATTTCACATTCACGCTACGACCCTAATGCTTTCGATCTCTCCATCACAGAATAGGCTGCGACGAAGCGAAGCCAATTACACATTTACACATAAAGAAGGGGAAGCTTGTAAGGGGTATCCTTTGCCCCGTTAAAAAGTAACACGTTCCCGGATATCCTCGTAGAAGGTGCGTAGCATTTAGGCCACGGTAGCAAGTGTTCTGTAAGGAGCTGTGGGACTAATAGAACAGGCTCTTTGCCACGTGAATCATAATAGGCTGCTGTTAGCATGTTAGTTGCCTCTTACCGGACCCTTCTTATCTTACTGGATTTCCGGTCTTTCCTGATGGTGAATAAGCGTTGTGCAGATGAATTAGCGGGTCACTCGATATTTCATAAAACTGGTAGAGTAGAAAGATTAGCTCTTCCTTCCTAGGCGGCAAATCAAATAATGGATTAAAGAACAGTCGTAAGGTAGTTGACTTTCTTACTTGTTAGAGTAAGGCCGCATTGATCGAATAGATGACTAAGGCTTAGAACTGATAGCAATTGAATCTGAATACCATATTTTCTGGGTATTGGCAGTGAATCAGATAGAATAGGTAATTGTTCCATTAGGAGCTCTTGTCTTATAGAAGTAACCGGTGTTGGATAGAAGACTGTTTTAGTTGCCGGTGCTACTGCTTGAGAAGAAGCTACACATTCATCTTACTCGAGAAATGACTTTTGAATCGAGAGCTTTTTCAAAAAATATTCCTATTTAGGAACTTCACTGAGAGAAAGTAAAGAGAGTAACTGCACTAAGGCAAATTTTACAGCATCCGATTTTGTACAGTTAATCTTAGCAGACGCTTTTGGGGCATTCTCCTTCATGAAGATGGCATCAAGCCGATGTGGGACTTGAGGAATAGAATACGGGGATTTCTTTGGAGAGGAATAACCGGGATTTGAAGCATTCTTCGTCCCTTATCCGCACGTAGATCTTTTGACAGCTGGGATGGACTTTTGGTTTTGGGATTGAACTCAGGCTCGGAACTTCACTAAAAGCAGGGGAAAGAAGTTACATCATATATAAAGAAAAGGACTCGAATGCAAGCTCCTATGGAACTGTTTTCGGGTTTGGTGGAATTGAATCAAGAGTACCACTTACAATTGAATCAGGAACCGCCGCTAGAAAGGGAACTGAATCCGATCCTGCTTTACTTTCTTTGCCTAGGAACTCTGGGATGAATACCCGTTCTTAGAGTGATAGTAGCTGTGAAAGTCTCCGGTGTGATTGAATCAGTAATCGCTCCTACCCTTGTTCATGTTCAAGATTTTCTAACTGTTCAATCATCCCTTGCTCTCGTAAGCGGTGTCACTGCTTTCACCGAGGGGGATAGAATAAGCTCTTTGTGACGCTAACTAGAAATATCATAAGAGAAGAAAGATCGTAGCCTAGTTCGAATGAAAGGTAGGGCACAAGGCTATCCGTGAGTTCACAGGTGTCGTTGCTTATCCCCTTTTCTTCATTAAGATTGGGTGAGTCTTCAGTGACTGGCCTTTCTCTTGTTGTTGTC